TGCCCCTATAACCAACCTCTTGACTTCTGCGGGCTACGTTCAACTAAACGTAGACTCTCGTTTACCTCGAAAGAAGAGACTGACTACTAGGAGGGGGAAAGACCTGCACCTAGCTAACGGAGTTCACGAGGCACTTACCCTAAGGGGTAAGTGAAGCGAAGCCTCAAACATCAAACCATATCTTACTGAATAATCTGACTGAACCGAGTAAGGTATAGACAGATTATATCACAGCTTGTGTTGTGGCGAGACGAAGCCAGAGGCTCCCTTGCTTGCTTACCGGACAAGAAAGATTAGCCTTTAGACCCACTAATGGACTATAGCGAACGGAAAGAAACAAACCTAAATAACTATTGTATTGCGAACCATAAAGAACACTAGCACTACCAGTGACTGGCTAAAAACAGATAGAACACTCTTTCCTACTCCAGGCAAGTAGTACGGACTATAACTCCAGCCTACTGCTCCGTACAGAGTACGGATTCAAGGATTTCAAACACTCTAATGGACTATAACGAGCTGAATAGTCTAGTACTAAAGCCCTGAGTGACTCTTGGCTGCCTTCAATGATAGACGCAATTACTTTGACTACTCTATTCTTACGAAACGAGCCAATAAAGAGTGGAAATAGAGACGGATTTGAGACTACCGACGTCTTTAGTGCTGATACATAGAGCAGCCGGGTAGTGGATTTTTTAGAAAGAGTGCTTCCTCCTTTTATTATAGTATAGGTGTTTTCCTTTTCTCCGTGTGTATTGAATGATGGAATGAATAGAGCCGCGTAGCATAGCGAATGTTGAAAGCTTTGCCTAACGTTCTTATTCTTAATGAAGAGTAGTAGTCAATTTTTAGTAGAAGTCGAATAAGCAGCTCCTCTCTGTTTCGGTGTAGAGCGATGGCTTGTGTAGCGATCTGGCAGGAGCTCTTTCAATACGCCGCCTTCGCTTGATTATTCAATGAATGAATGCCTTGTTGATAAAGAGCATAGCGGGCGGGGGCTTCCTGATCCGCTTTCGACTTTCCCCATTTGTTTCCACGCACGGATTCTTCCACTTATAATCTTTCGGCGTCTGGATTCCTTCTGCTTTCGTGCGTGCTGATGCTTTCAGCCTTACTCAAATAGGGGATAGGGCCAATAGGATTATATTATTAATGCCATTCGTGCACAAGACAGGAGAGAGACTTGACTACCACCAGCAGGAGACAGGACTCAAGTCCTTAGTCACTCCGCGTACGAAGAACCGCTTAGCAAACTCCAAAGCACCAACTGACGATACTAACGATTTGTCTAACGAAATTTGGACATTCAGTTACGACATTAGCTCGCGATAACGCTCAGCCATCCGCTCATCTCCGATGACGATATCGTCACCGAGGATAGCGTAGCGTGTAAAAAGAACTCCTTAGGCTGCTATGAACCAAATCGCCAAATAGTGAGTTAATGCGAAAGCAGGCCGAGCTCCGTAAGACGGGCTTACCTGTTACAAAACGAACTTTACCTCGAGGAAGCCGAGGACGAGAATTTCGAATCGTCGTCAAATCGTAGTACTAGTAAAAGTATAGTAGGCAGACTTTCACAATAGTCTTGTCCACGAGCAAATCAATGTGCGACAGCGGAAAAGAATCTTTTTTAACATGCTTTATTGAGATTTTGAAAATCGATGCATACGCGAACACGTCCATCCTTCTTGGGCACGAGGACGATGTTAGAAATCCAGTCAAAATAATCTACTGCCTTATCAATATAAGAGTAACAAGACAGCTGAAGAGAAGATTACGTAGGCAAGAATCAACCTCTTCCGGGCGAGGTTTTGATAGATCGCAGAATCCGAAAAGCAGCTTCTAAGTGAGATGATCTCGGCTTGTCCATAAAAATCGGCTGATCACTTCCCCCTATGTTGTAAGTGTAAGCAATGTCCGCGATAATTAGTCAAGTAGAAAAGGCTCCCAACAAGTTTCCTGTAAGTAGATAGGCCATCCAATAGCTCTCCTGCATTTTAAGGCTAATTTTCGATCTTGTTCCAGTTTGCATGCAGAAAGACCAGCTTTTGACAATAAATCTATTGCGTACTTGCATTGGGTTCCAAACCTCTTTGCGACCTCATCACTTCAATCTCCAGAAAAGACTTTGACTTTTCGAATCTAAATTTTTCTGGGTTCTTAATGTTCTCTTAAGCTCATTTATCGAAGCTAAGTCATTCATTACTAGAGAAAGCAATGTCATCCACATAAACCAGAAGAAGGGAGCCTCTGGCTTTGACCTCCTTATAAACATTGACTTCTTTGAAAACCGGCTCCTTCCTCTACTTCTATTTCGGCTTTTATACATGCTTCAGTACCTTTCAAACCAAGCTCTTGGTGCCTGCTTTAGCTTGTCGGAGGTCGTAACGTAAATCGCTTTCTTGAGCTTGCATACTAAGTGAAGATTCCTAGGAGAAGAGAAGCCTGGAGTTGGAGGAGGCTGAATAGAAACCGCTAGAGCGCCTCCCTTCCCTTATGTTGTTGAAAGGCATTCTTCACGTCAAGTTGAAATAAGGGCAACTTTTTGTTTGATTGCAGCCAAGGCAAGAATGCCACGAATGGTGGTCATTTTAGCAACCCGGGGCAAATGTTTCTTCTATCTCTAAAGGGGTTCGACTCAATATTCTTGAAGGAATCCTTTAGCTACTAATCTAGCCTTGTATCTTTCTACTGAGCAAATTCACTTTCAGCCAATGGCTTGTTTCCCTGCAGGCAATGAGACTAAGTTTGATTCTTTTTTTCTTGCATAGTCTTTCTTCAGCAAATAATTCAGGTTCATGAGAAGATTGAACTGACATGAGGTAAGCTCGATGTTTTAGAGAAAACGATTCATAAAAATCAGACAAAAATCCTTCAACGGGATAAGAAACTTGAGAAGATCAACGAACCTGAGAGAAGGATCCAGAATCTAAGGAAGCGACTGGAAGGAAAGCAACTGGGCTAGACTGCTGATCTTCTAGAGTAGTCTGACTTTGGGAAACAGACTGTAATCGCCGCCGAGAAGAAACATGCTGTTCCGGATGACTGGAAGCCTCTGAGGTCAGCTGAACAGGCTGACAATCGGCGGAAGATGCTGGCCTGAAGAGTGAGGCTGATCCATAACATCAACTGCAGAAGAATGAAGTTCGAGTTGATGAACAGGAGAAGGCCATAATACATCTCCATCACCATTCTCCTCCAGGGCTTCTTAATTAAGTTAAGAAAAGGAAAATATGAGGTGACCTCATTAAAGAGAACATTCAAGGATACATCGAGTCTCTTGGATTTAACGTCATAGCATCTATCTATATTCGGACTGAGCATATCCAAAAAAGACACAAGTGCTTGCCTTGAGGACAATTTCTCTCTTAACTGCGCAAGAATATGAACAAAACACGTGCATCCAAACACTCGCGCCTATAGGTATAGGATGGTGCTGCCCCAGTAAGAAGTTCGTGAGGTGCCGCTGTAGCTTCTTTCCTCTCTCTTCTCCCCCAAAACAAAAAAAGGAGAGAGATGTCCCGTCCTTTCTTTATGCGCATTCATATACATAGCCAGACACAAAGGTGTACAATCCGGTCAAAATCCGCAGTTCTTTAAGTGACTCTAGGTTTTCTTACTTGCTCTAGTGGCTGGCAAAGGCCAACCGAGAGGGGAGAACGAAAGGCTCAGGAATCGACCGGTTCCGAGCAGATTCGTGGAATTCTTGTAGAATAATTGGATTATCGTAGAATAAGAAGAGCCGTCTTAGGAAATGACTTAACTTAAAAGACGGATTCTGCTGCTGCAAGGCGAGAGAGCAACTTGCGGTGCACTCACTCCCGTTACAAGAATGAGATGAAGCTTTTTCTCGACTCGAGACCAAGACCCCTTACAACTCGCACCAATAGCGGCACTGAGCGGCCGGAGATTGATTGAAAAGGCAGCCCAGCCAGCCCGCCTCTTTACTTTTTTATTGTGATAAAGAGCACACACGGGACCTGACCTACTAATCATCATCTCATCTAGCGCGAAGCAAAAAGAAAGGTCCCCCCTAGCCACCTACCTACTCGTGCTCGTAGCTCGATCGGAGGTCAAGAGTGTGGTCCGGCGGAAAAACAGAAGTCGTCCGTATCAAGTGATACGTGAATTGCTCAGTAGTGCTTCGCCACTACCGTAGCTGGCGGAAATAGCTTAATGGTAGAGCATAGCCTTGCCAAGGCTGAGGTTGAGGGTTCAAGTCCCTCCTTCCGCTCCTGGCTTCGTCGTTTAGTGGTAAGGAGTCGAGTAGGCGGCGAGTAGAGTGCATAAGAGCCCTTTTCTTTTAGAGTTAGAGAGAGAGGCGAGCAGCAAGCAGAACAAAGAAAGTAGCAGAAAACCTACTCCTAATAACAAGTGGCTGGCTTTTCAGCCGTTGCGCGCTAGCGTTTTCTATTTCTTCTTCTTTTTTTTTTATTAGTAAGAAGAAATAGGCTGCTAGTTGTAGCCCGCAGTGTACTAGTGAATAAGAAAAATGAAGATTACTAATGACGGATAGAGATTGAGGCAATGAGATTTTCGGTGCCTCGCCCTTGTCTCCTTCGCCGGAGACTGCAAATGATAGGAATCCTATCGATCCAGAAGAGGCATCGCCTCTCGATCCAATCCATCTTCCCTTTCCCCCCCAACTAGAGATGGAATTCCAGAACCTAAACAACTCAGTTGAGAGCTCCGTGACCGGTTCAAGGGAAGGTCCACCAATAATTGACTCAGGTTCCCCCGAGCCCCCCTATCTGTTTCTTGATCCCTCATTCGAAAAATCCGCTGTTACTGAATCATTAAATTAAAGGCATAGACTTTCCACTTCTTTGTCTTATTTTCGCAGGTGTTCGTCAACGATCAAAGCCGCTGAACTTAAGACTCGAGTTGAGAAAGAGGGCTAGGCCCAGGAGGGCTTTCAGGGACTGGAGAAGAGGGGTAGATTATAGAGCTAAGGGCAGATCGAAGGGTTGTCCATTGGGATTGGGCATGGACGAGCCTCGACCAGCATTAGCATTGATGAAAAAAGGAAAAAAACTTCTCCCATCGCATCATTATCATTAACCGGTGTAGGATTAAAGATCAGGTCAAGGGAGCCTCCGGCTTCGACTAATCAGTGATCCCTGAGCCTACCTAACACGGATGCCCCTGAAATAGGAGATTGGTTGATCGGAAAGCTCAGGCAAGAGTAGGGCATTCCATACAAATATTTCTGATCCACTAGCTGGTGGTCTTCTCAAATCTTTTCATCGAATCGACAGGGGGTGAATTCTAAGGTTCCTTATTCCGGTTGTAAAGCGGAAGAAGAGGGAGAATGGGCACAGCCCCACCAGCAGCCCGTCCGACCCGAAAGGAATTGAAAATGAAACAAGAATCTGTGTACACTATATATGGAGTAGAATGACTATCCTCTTCCCCCCCTTTTTCGCCGGCAGGTGATGAGCCCATGCGAAAACTTTCTCTTTTATTTTCGCTCGATAGGTAGGCTATTAGATTGAGTCGAAAGCCTACCAAGGCATAAAGGTTCCGATTTGAGCGAGAGCCCGAACGGGGGACGCGAGAACATCTTGATCGAAAGCTCCACTGTTCTGATCTGAATAGTGAAAAAGACTTTTCCAAATTCGATCGTCATCATCTGTTAGGTGGGCTAACCGACCGACCGAGTTGGGCTGAGCGTCCATATCACAGAACCTTTCTCTAGCCAAAAATCCCATTTTTGATCGAATCGGAGCGGATCCAATTCATTGGCAAATGATAAATCTACCGTTTTAACACTCAGAAAAAACCTAGAAAAAAAAAAGTAACTAAGACAAGAGCTAAGTAAGCAAGCAAGAAGGAGAGGCTAGAAAAGGCAAGGGATCTCTAGGAAGATTGTGTCCAGGATCTGGTAATCTAAGCTTTCCTTCGTCTGGTCGGCTCGTATTAGCCTGTGCTTTATTACAGCTATCGCTATCTCGTTCTTTTAGTCTTTTTAACGGTACTTGGATCTTAAGTCGCGGTCATGTCTTGCCCTCCTCTAGTATAGTGACCGGTTTCATGTTTTCCCCGAATTTCATCAGTTCCAGGCTCAAGTGCCTCTTCATTCCAAAGGCGAACATCTCCTGACTGTAACTGCTATGGTTTACAGTCAATACCAACTCTTTCTCGCCGAGCTTTCATTTTAAAAGTTTTAAGAGAGAATAGGGAGTAAGGGGGACCTTCGCTTCATTAGAAATTGGACCCGGACTTTCTTTCTTCTCCTGCGGAGCTCTGAGAAAGTCACCGGTGGCAGGTTAGGACAGTTCTCTTGCTGCTGATTTGGCCTGGCCCTGCGTTGATTCAGGAGCTTCTTCTTTCGTCTAGGTTATGAAATAATAATCAAATAAAAAGGGGTGGACGGCGTTCGCCAACTTTGATAGGCATAGCATTGCAAGCAAATAGAGCAGAGAGCTTACCGTTTGTTTCTATTAGAGTCGCGAGCTTGTTGTAGTCGGTCCTAAAGGGGGAATCTTGCTATATCCCCGCGTCCTTGCACGGCTCGAATTTCTTTGGGAAATCCCTGCTTTTCCCTTCCTCCTCCCCCCGTTCTATCGTCCAAAACAGGCCGTATGGAGTATAGCCAAGTGGTAAGGCATCGGTTTTTGGTACCGGCATGCAAAGGTTCGAATCCTTTTACTCCAGATTATGAACACCCGATCGGATCTGTCAAGAGCAAGCTGACGACTACAGGGGAAGCAGTTTCCAAGCCAGAAACCCGAGCCCAGCAAGCCAAAAGTATTACTTTTTTCTACTTTCTTTGCTAAGAGAAGAGAGAGAAAGGAAAGACAGATGGCAGAAAGCAATCCTTCCAACCAGCCAACCTGCGGAGTTGAACACAATACTAACTTCGGCCAGGTTCTTCCTATAAAAAACTGGCCCTTGCTTAACTCCTTGTTCCGTAAACCGGAAACCGGTCGCTGGTTGATCTGATCGGACTCCGGACACGCGAGAGCCCAGCCCGGGAGGAATGCATGGTTCCCTGGCGCTTCATGGGACGAAGCCTGAGGCTCCCTCTCCCTCTAATCTAACCCTACACCTCGCTCGCCCAGGCCCGCCGGCACAATAAGAGAATGAGGTAGCTAATCTGCTTTCTTGGGCAGGCGAGGACCGCTCGGCTAGGGCGCGCCAGAGGAGCTTCGAGTGACTTGTTAGGGCTGTCGAAGCTCTGCCCTTTGCTTTGCCCCGTGCAGTCTCCCTCCAGTTGCCCCCACCCAATAGGTTCTGAAAGAAGCTTCGCAACCTTCCCGTTCTCATCAAACAAAAAACTATCATACACGCCCTTTGCCGGCAAGCAACCTTCGCCTACCTCATCTATAGGCATTTTTATCTGCCAGCGCGATAACTGTCCGAATCATTTAACGCTTTTTCTTACTGAGCAGCTCCTCGACTTCCACTTCAGGTTCGGGGAGCTCCGGCAGGGGGACTTGAGTCTTAGCAGAACCTCTCGCTCTTTGCTAGACATCTTTTGGTTCTCGGTCTTATCCGACGAACAACTAACGTTGCCTTATTATGTGTCCTATCCCTCCTTGCGGATTCCCGCTTTCCTTGAGATAGATTACCCTTCCAAACGAGCTAATGGGCTCAAGGAGCTAAACGGTTTAAATGCTCCCCTCTCTAGCGAGCCAACAATAGAATAAGCTTTGGCTTAAAACTGAAAATATGCTTCTTGCGGAATGGAAGACTCAAACTTTCCCTATATGGGAAAATATCCTATTTTCTTTGTAGTTCCGCGGTCCATTCGAGGCAATAAAGAAGGCTAAGAATAGTGAGTTTGCTTAAGCTATTGGGAGTTCACCTCCAGCTCGTTCCTCTCCTATTAAGTCGAGTGCTTCTGCTTTGGATGGGTATTGAGAAGGAGTGGAAGGGGCAATCATAAGCGGAGCACATCCTGTTCTATTGAGAATTGTAAACCAGGGTTGCTTTCGATGATGTATGTCGATCCAACCAATCCAATTACAGTTGCTCTAATAGAATTCCTTCTTTCCCTTGTTTAGTTTCGCTTTTGTGTAAAAGTAAATGAGTCCTCCATTATATTATCAAATTTAGGGTCAATGGAGAAATAAAAGTCTGGAGGTAAGTAAATTCTCCTGACAGTGAAGAGGGACTTTCATAAGGCAGTGTATAAGGCTAAGGAGGATATATACCTTTTGAGAGCTTGAAGTTTTAAGATTACTATTCCTACCCTGTCTAAGGTGTGTAGGATTTCTCCCAATAGTAGGGTGTCTCCCCCAGTTCTTGTTCACCTGATAGTATACTCGTCTCAGTAGTTGTTCTACGAGAGCCATATGAGTAGTGAATAGTTTTCTTCTTGGTAGAAGGCGACAGAGGCGAGACCTGAGAGGGTAGGTAAAGTTCTCTTTCAAGCCAAAGGGATAAGTAAGGGGCTAGATCTAAGGCACTAATTGCTAGATTTCTTTCCATGTATTAGTCATCTTTATCGGGAAGGTCTAACTAGATAACTTTTCCTGAGGTTTGAGTTACAGTGAAGGGAAAAGGTATATCAGCTGTTCCAGAAGTTGCACTTTCTTTCGATGTTGGTCCAGGCCCCGTATCAATTGGCATTGAAGTAGGCAAGGCCAATCCATCTGTTAAGTCAGCAGGTTCTAGGTCAAAAGCTAGTGTAAAAGATGTCTTTCTCGTCCTAAGCCCTCAAAGTGCTTCCGCCTTACCTGGAGTTGAAGTTACCGCTGGAGGCCTTTGAGTTCCAGTCTCAGTAGTGGTCTTCCCTATATGTACAGAGGAGTAGTTGCGAGTGTCAGAAAAAAGTGCTTTGATCCAGCCGAGCCTGTTCCATCAAGTTCTTTTAGGCAAACTGATTCTAGGGCTCACAATAAGATATACATTTTTTCCTTAATGCAAGCACTCTCAATCTCTCATATTTACGATGATCTCGTGCAATTTACTATCAAGCCATCGCCTAAAAGCGCCCAGGAGAGTAGCCAAAGGAGTAGAAGGGTCTAAGTACTGATGTCGCCTCATCTTGAATATAGGAGATCGGCCTAAAGAGATCAGACCTTTCACGTAAGAGTCTCTATCCCATAATCTTAGAGTTTGTTTTCTCTCGGCCACTACAAAATAGGGTAGAACCCGTGGGTCAAGCTCTCGCTCAACGGAAGGAGCTGACAGAGTGAGAGTGAAAAAGCTGTCCCCTCCGCCCCTTTAAAGGAAGGTCGAACCTAAAGCAGATGCTCACAAAAAGCAATCCGAGGCCTACTTTCATTTTAACCGGCGATTCGATACTTTCTTTTTTCTGCAGTAAATGTTCCGCGGGACTAGCTCAAAGACTTTCACACCGTCTTTCCATAAAGAACATATCATGGATAGCCTGCCTATCTTGATAGTCGTTAGTGGTATACAATCCAAAAGAAGGCATCATAGCAGCCTCCGGTATCCGGTAAAGGGGGGCCTATCTTTATTAGTATACGGCCTTGGAACCAGCCAATTCGCTTACATTGATGACACTGCTAAGAACGGATCCTTTGAGGGAGGAGTCAGAGAACTTTCTTTTCCTTTCTTAAAAGAAGCTGCGTTCGTCACTCATTAGACATCCAAAGGGATTAGCCAGTCGAATGTGAGATCGATTGGAATCCATAAGAAATTCATACAGAAAGAAAACGAAAACTGGACAGAGCTAGCTACCAGACTTCTTGCCTTCCTGCTGCTTTTAGACTTAAGCTTAGCGCGTTAAAGGACTAGCATAAGGGATTAGTATAGAAGACTAGCGCTTACAGCTCTAGGATGAGCAAATCTCAGCAGGATCGTTAAGCTCACGGGTGAAAGGTTCAAAGTTTGCAGGCGAGAAATCCCCATAGTGCTGTCGCACTAAGCTACTACCGTTCCTTAGTATCTACTAAGCAAATTCCCATATGACTATGAAATTCGAATGTCAAAGTCTTCCCTTACTAGAAGATCTTCTTTCTCTTAAGCTATCGAATAAGCCAATATCTTCTACAGCCAAAAAACCTGGTCACTGCTTTGGGTTAGCAGAAGAGTCTTTTTACAAGGAAGAGTCCCACTGCATCAAAATGGCACTCCCCATCAACTCAACTACCGAAAAAAAGAACAGCATCACTCCCTATCAGAGAGGGCAGCCTGCCAAGAGAGAGCAAAAAGACTGACAATGCCGGAACCGAGGTAGCCCAACTTCTTTCTATTTAAGTAGAATTCCTATTTCATTTAAGTAGAATTCGAACGGAGTCTCAGTAAACCGCGCTTAAGCCCACCCTAAAGGCTTTTCCCAGATTCTTCCAATTGGATTCTCTTTCTTACCTGCCTGCAGCAAAGAGCTCTTATTAGTCTATCCGAAGGCAGTTGCAGGCTTGCTCAAGATATCGCTTTTAGCTCGCTTCAGGTATTTCACTCGCTCCTACTACGCTCTTATGCTTTTCTATTCCTTTCTACATTCGTTCCACATAAAGTGGAGTGTCTTTTCGCCTCTCTTCCTTCTGGTGCTGCCGCCAGCTTACGCTTTCCTGAGTGGTAGCGCGGGGCGGAAGGATAAAATCATTCCGCAGTAAGAAAGATGAAAGTCATTGCTTTAGAAGGTCCGTTGAGAGCTAGCTAATTCTGGTAGTATACCGTGCCGGGCTTAGCTTGTGAGCGTACGTGGCGAGGCGTGCATGGGCGGATAGGGCTTCTTCCTTAGCGAAGGCAGGTCTACGATCAGTCAACTGAATGCTCGCCATATGATCTTTGGGTTGGGGACATCCGTTCATGGTGGCAACTTCACTCCTTTGCCCCGCCTAGAGCTTTTTCTAAGGGCGGTAACTGGCGCCTCACCTATCAGTAGTAGGAGAACACGTGGCTATGGAGCATAGAAGTGGGAAGAGGGGATGAAGATAAAGAATTCGATTTTCTTTAATTGGGACTTTATCCCAAAGTGCTCTGTAGAGCCTTTTAAGCCCTCTTTATGTCCTCTTGTGGGTCATTTACCTCTCCAGGTCCAATAGAAGCAAGCCCTACGGCCAATCCAGCAGCAATAAGGGAAGCGGCAGAAATCAGTGGATTCATGATAAGCACAAAAAAAAGAAATGGTTAATGATAGAATCAACCAATGAATTATGACTTAATTATTGCATTGATAATATTTATCCAGTCGAAGTAACTAAGAACTCCGAATTGAAATAATAATATTATTGAATCATCAGAAAGACTTCATCTTGCAATACTAACCTAATCTTATTTTGCGATTAGAAGCATAGACGCAACCAATCCGCAACGCGTATCCCCCGAGAATCGGGGAGTATGTCCTCTTTCCTTAGAGACCTGAAGGTCGCATGTGAGGCAGGCACTCGATGCCAGCTTCAAATAAAGTAATAAAGTCTGGAACAGACAAGACCCTGCCATAATCATAATGAGTTTCCCCATTTTAGCCCGCGGGGAAGACAGAGGAAATCAATCCATCCCTTTCTAATAAGAAAGAAAGTTTCCTAACGCAATGGTAAAGTCGGAGTGACAGCATAGCGTTTGAGTTCCTTTGCTAGAGCCTCACATTCTTCTTTCTATACGTGAAATCTCTTCCTTGTACTTATATACGTGACCATCCCGGAGCAAAGAAACCTTATTTCGACCGGAAATAACCGATCTCGCTACCGGGTGAGGGAAGAAGAGCTCTACCAAGAGGTTCACTCTTTTCGCATGACTTTCTTTCCTCGACAATAACGAATAAAGTAGTCACAAAGGACTATAAGCCTTAGAACAAAGAGATCAATTCACGTCCTCCGCTAAGAATCTCTCAGATTCGGTTCTTGAATCTTCCCCGGCCGTAGCCTAGGATTAAGAGCGACATCCTCGATGTCAAACCCCTGCTGGCTGGGAGTTTAGTTCCAACTCACATGCTTCCCAAACCAAGACTCGGGGGCAACAGCGCGACTGCTAAATCGACTGGATCTGGATCATCCGGAATCCTTGCCCGACCAGTAGGCGAAGATGGTGAGTAAGGATGAAGCAGGCAGGGGCTTTTCGTTTTCAAATCTAAGGAGAGAGAAGAATGCTTTCTTTTTTCCATTCATTAAGTTGTTTATAGAGTAGGCCAGCAAGCAAGACTGCGAAGAAAAGCAAAGCTCGGTACGGTACGATTGAGGAGGATAGCGCTAGGGCGGACCCAAGAAGCCCAAGAACGGGATAGGGCCCGAGCCGTAGAGCGACAAAGACTTTGGCAGGACATAAATAGAATCTGCCAAAGAAGTCAGGTTTTCAAAATCGAAAAGGGAAGACTCAGGTTGTGGTAAACCAGTCTTTTTTTTGATATGCCTGGCCAATCTACCCAAGCCGGAAAGCCATAAGAGAAGGATATAAGCACTAAAAGAAGGCTTTTGAACTACTTGCTTAGTCCCGCAGACTCAAAATCATCAAAGTTCTAAGGTTCGAAGCCTATTTCACAACTATGATTCCCTACCTTCCATATGTACTAATAGACTCCCAAACTGGTGTTACTCTATTAAATAGTCATTTTAAGTGCCTTGAAAACAACTTATTCTATTTCGAAGCTCCTAAATGCAAGCGTTATCCTATTATACGATAGCACCAGTCCGCTATCTTACGCTATCTACTTCTACAAGTATCTACTTCTACAAGGCAGACTTACGCTTACTTTGCAACTTCTGTACCTTCTCGCCTTCCTTGATAGCACGTGGGATTACTAGATCCTTACGATATAATATCCCTGGGGATAAAAGAGAGACTCACTAGCTTACTTGATTAGTTGCTTAGCTGGCTTGCTTCTCCTAGAAAGCAGGGTAAATCCTAAAAGGCATGGGAAAAGGGGAATTACTGACTCTAGCGCAAGCACTTTCCTTATCATATCCTTATTCTAGTTTACCCTGACTTCTATCCCAATCTCAGGGGACTTCCTTCAATTAAAATATCCTGACTCTCATTCCCAAGCTGGAAACAAGGGCAGGGGTAGACTCATTGGATTAGAGGGTTTGGCTTACGGATATAAGGTAGGGTAGAATGCTTACTCTTACAACGCATTGGCTTACTTGAGCTCTGGGGGTCTACTCTAAGCCACCAACAGCGGATATGCGACATCTCTCTTAGGATATTTCGAATTAGGCCCTCTGCAGCGTATATGCGCCTCTAGAAGACAGCGGATATGCTCTCTAACGCGATAACATCTATAACAGAACAGCCGCGACTTGGAAGCTAATTAGCGCGTAGACAGGGCTGCGCCCTCTCTTGTACCCGAGAGAATTTTCGTTAAGACTTTTCCAAAATGGTTCTGACCTTTATCCCCAAACCCACAATGATTGATTCTGGAAAAAAAGCTTCGACTAATACAGAAAAAAAAAGAATATACCGTCGTTTAAGGACCGGACCAAGGATACGATGTGAGAAGCGTAGGTCGGAGTAGCAGGAGTATGCGACAAGCAGTTGCATGTTCGATGTGGGGGATCTTCTGTAACGAGATGAATTAGAACACTTGGAATCCCCGCGGATATAGCGTGTGTGCCACGAGTGCTCTGTCTTCGAAAAGGCAGAATGTTGTTTGTTATAGAATCCGCTATTTCGGAATAGAATACGCTTTTTTTTGTCCTAACCAGATGCCGTGGGGCGATCAGGTTACCGGCTTTAATAAAGCACTACTGGGCCCACGGCTTCTCGAATCCAATCTCGCACTTTTAAGGATGTTTTCTTACAACCATTGAGAATCTATAGCGCTTAGCTTCCTACCCCTTTCTTTGGCTTCAACGTCAACCGGAGAAAGCCCAAGAGATGAGGAATCTGAGAAAGCTTCTCTTCTGCCTACCAAAGACAGAGGGTCAGGTGCTGTCTGATCTCCTTTGTGATATCTCTTCTTTTGGCTGCAGCTACAGCTAGTAGGAATCTTAGTTTGCTTCCTTTCTTCCGTCCCTTGGGGCCGCTCTTTGGTACTTAAACTCTTTACCTGATTCTCGTCCCGGAACCTGGGGTCAATCAGCCCAATCCCTGGCGTCTTTTGAATTGAAGGATTTCCTGAGATTTCCATAGAGTCCTTGAAGTAAAACCGAAGACGATGTTACTGATGTCAATCTTTATCCGGCTTCTGCTTCAGTGCTAGAAGTGTCTGCTCCTTTTGTTTTAGGTGACGCCAGAGCGCTCCTATACTATCACTATGGGAGATCCGCCGGACTACCTTTCGACTGAGCTCTGCTCCCGCGCTTGAAGTTTCGTTCTTTTGTTTCATAAAGACAAAAAGCTGGGCGCTTTCAGAAAGATTCTAATAAGTGGCAATTCAATGAGATTCCGGGTTCATTCCACTTCAACTAGCTGGCAATATCTTAAGCTTAAGTGCTATTCCCTCTCAGCTTCAAAAGGGCTTTTCCCCGAGGAGAGGACAGGGCATCTCTTCCAATCTGGTATCGCAGAGTTCGTGGATCTTCTTCTTACTAGTGCTTACTCTGATCGATCCGGTCGATCTGCTACGTTCCCCTTTCTTCTGTCGTGTCTTTTGGGGCCTTTAGCTGGGGTTTGTGACTGTCCAACTACTTATCTTCCAATAGAAGGCATCTCCGACAAAGCAAAAGCAAAATCCTGACTTTTCCATAGCGGAAGTGATGCGATGATCGATTGTGCTGTCAGAGCGCTTGAAGGGGACCTTATTCACAAGATTCCAGCTCGAGCGAGGAATCCAAATTTGAGCATCAAAGAGAGGAACTAGCAGACCAGGATAGGCAACTAAAGAAAGAGCGAACTAACTAAGCTAGTGCTGATGCCTCTGAGAGATTATAGGACCGACACAGAATTGTTGAAGAGCACAGCAGAGAGCTCAATCCATTTTCGGAGATCACTTGTAAGTATGGTTCATTTGGAGCAGGATCTGTAGAAAAAGAAGAGTCTGGTGAAGCACCTGAATCCACGGGGGCAGTCTCAACTACTTGACGTCGAGTATATACCTGTCAATCAGGACGAGACAGACGATGCTTGGGACTAAATAGAGGAGGTGTAGTCTCACTGGAAGATGAAGGACAAGAAGACTGACAGATAGGAGGCAATGGAAACAAA